ATAATTGCAAAAATCCAAACATTTATCTATCCAGCCATGAGGTAAATCAGCAGCGACTCCGCCAATACGAAAAAAATTGTGCATCATTCGCATACCGGTAGCAGCTTCGAATAGGTCATATATCAATTCTCTTTCTCGAAAAATATAGAAGAAAGGAGTCTGTGCCCCAATATCTGCCATAAAAGGGCCAAGCCATAACAAATGCGAAGCTATACGACTTAACTCCAACATAATGACTCTGATATAACTGGCTCTTTTAGGGACTTGAATATTGCCTAATTGCTCGGGCGCATTTACAGTTATTGCTTCTGTGAACATAGTAGCTAAATAATCCCAACGTGTTACATAAGGCAAATATTGTATAATTGTTCGATTTTCCGCAATTTTTTCCATACCCCTGTGTAAATAACCCAATATTGGTTCACAGTCAATAACATCTTCACCATCTAGAGTAACAATGAGTCGAAGAACACCATGCATTGATGGGTGGTGAGGTCCCATATTGACTATCATGAGGTCTTTTCTTGTAGCTGGTACAGTCATAGGTTTTTCCTGATTCATTCTTCCATGAATTGCTGAAAGCGAAAAGAAGTTCATCAAACTTTAAGGGAATAATTCAAACTAACTCTTCTAATTAACGAGTTTTTCTCTCTCGAATATCCAACTGCCCTATTAATTCTTTATAACGCGCTCTATTTTTTTTTGACAAATAAGCCAGCAACCGTTGACGTTTTCCCAGAATTTTCCGCAGACCTCTCTGAGATAAATAGTCTTTTTTGTGCAATTCCAAATGTGAAGTAAGTCTCCGTATCTTATTGGTGAAATTTACTACTTGAAATTCAACAGATCCTCTGTTTTCTTTGTTTTCTTCTTGTTCTTGCAAAATAATTGAAATAAATGAATTTTTTACCATAAAAGAATTTCACACTCCCCTTTTTACAGATATTTATTTTATTGATCAGTAATAATAATGTCAGAAATTTTAATGTAGTATGCACAATAATCATAATTTCTTTATAGAATAGATTCCTGATTTTATCAATTAACATTAATCAATCCGATTTTTTAGTTCATTTGGATAGTGATACAAAAAGACGATACCAAATAGTTTAATACGAAGATTTTGTTGATTAATTTATAGCTTTAATTGATATACCATTTCCTTATTATTTATTCTAGACTGGGATGTAAGACAGTGCATATGTCCATCGGGTTTTTTGCATATAACATGGATATTTACAGATTACGGACAAAAGAAAAAATGAAAAATAGGATTGATAGAACAACAGAATATATAGGAAACTCAAAAATTTAAATCATGGATACATATATATCCTTAACATACTAAAGCGGCTCCCATTATTGGTATCAAACCAATAACGATTCATACAAGCTAAATCTTCTAATCGATAATTAGGCCAAAAAAAGAACTTTAATTTAATTAATTCATTTTTTTTTCTGTCAAAATTTTCACTTTCATCCAAAAATTGACTCCAGTTTTTTATCTTGTTCTCCTTGCAAAATAATTTATTTCTATGCACATTATTCTGATTCTTTAAATTCAAATTGAAAGAAATTAGAATTCTCAATTCTCGACGACGTCTAGACGATAAAATTTTTTCAGGAACAAGCAAATCATAATTCTTTTTGTCTCTATTTATAGTTTTTCTTTTATGTCTTGGAATGGATTCATCAAAATTATTCTTAGCAACATTTTGGGGGTTTCGGTATCTTTGATTACTTTGGTGCTTACTTTTATGAACCAATGAAATACCTATGATTTGATACATAAAAAACTGTCCGTCATTTTTTACAGATAGACGGGCAGGCTCCATAATTAATATTCCCCTTTTCATTAATTGTGTAAGATTTAAACGCCTCCTCATTATATCCAGATTCATTTCTTTCCTTTGAATATAAGATATAGTAATTTTTCTTACATTTATGAGGCTAACCAGTAGACCATATATTTGGATATTATTCATCATTTTTTGATTCAATTGATTCAAACGTCCAGTCCATCTTAATTGCAAAGGAAAATCTCCTTTAAGGAATATTTTTAGTTTTTCGATCGATTCTAAAAAATATTCTTCAATATTGTTTTGATTCTTTAATTCAAAATATTGTTTTGAGTCGGATGGGCTAAAATTGAAAAAATACTCATCCTTCTCTTGCTTTCCCTTGATATTTTTATTTTCACTAAATTTTGGATTTATATTCAAATTAAAAAGAAGTAACTTGCTTGGGATAAACCAAGGCTTCTCTTTATATTTATGATAAGGTATCACAAACTCTGGAAAGAAAAAAACTTTCGGATTCGATATGCGGCAATTTAAGATTAAGAATTTTTCATTCATTCCCATCCAATCAAAAGACATTCCCATCCAATCAAAAAAGACCTTTTTGTAATTGATTTCGTAATTTGAATCAATCGGAAGATAAAAAAGATCATTATTATGAATTTCATTCTTTATTTGGTCATTATTAGGTTCAACCTGAATATTTGTATTAAAATTCCAACCCAAATATTTTCTATCTGTATTTTTTTCCATATATAAAATATCACTTTTTCCTATATAATTCTTGATAGGAATATTTTTGAGTATGTTAAAAATTTTTTCTTTATTTCTGGTGGAATTTTCTTGCTTCTTATTTGTTTCTAATGATGATCTATAAATATAGGACTTCTTCTTAGTTTCAGAATGAATATATTTATATGATAAACGATCATATCTATAGTTTTTTTTTAAATTCTCTTCTTTATTTGGTAATAAATATACTTTCGAATTTTGTTTTTTTTTGTAATCAAATAATTGGTCTTTTTCATAGGAATACCTTTTCTTTAGATCCTTATTTTGAGACGTATGGCATTGATTTATTACATTTCGCCATTTTTGTGGGACTAATTTAGACCATGTAATCTGAGATAAATCGTATTGATAATGACCTCTTAACCAGTTTTTCCATGGATTCATTCGATAATTTGTAAGTTTCTTATGTCTTACTTCGGAATCAAATATTCCTTGTCTTCCAAAAAAATCCTTTATTTCATTTTTAAGAAAAAAAGATGGTCCATTATACTGAAGAATAGATCTTAACTTATTGAAGTTAATAACTTGGGTTTGTGATAATTTTAAAAATACATATTTTTGTGACAAGTAAGATAAATCAAAAAAAATATGTGACTTCCGCTTACTATTTCTAAGATTATCAAAAGCTTTTTTTATAGTCATAGGCGAAATCAAGTCAATTTTATTTTGTTTTGTTTTATTAATCCTTTCTTGATTTGTTTCATTATTGTCAATGTATTTCTCAATAATTTTTTTTGTTGATTCCATAAAAAGTTGTAGAGCGATTCTTCGTATATTAATGATGCATAAAAAAATATCTATGTATATTTTTTCAATGAAGAATTGAACTATTAATTCAATATTTTTTCTTTTTAATATTTTCCAAACTTTTGGGGGTGATTCTCCATTATTCTTTGTATTTTTTTTGTTTTTTATTCCCGGCGTTACTTTTTTTTTATTTTTTTTCATTATTTCTATTTGATTTCTGATTGTGTTTCTTCTATCAATTCTATGTTTCATTTCTTCTTCTGCCTGTGAATAATTTGTCCAACCTGTAGATCGATTTTGACTAAGTGATTCATGAATTATTTGATTGCTGATTATAGAATCCTTTTCTGTTTGAGTTTCATTTGATTCATTTATTTCTCTCGGTATAAATAATGTAATTTTCTTTCCTGTTAAAAGTTCTTTTATTATTTGTTTTACAAATAAAAAGGCTTTTGCTTCTTTCTTTATTATTTTTTTTAAAACTCTTCGAACTTTAAAATTAAATTTTCTGATTTCAACTTTATAGTCTATATTTTTTAAAATGGGTTCAAAAAAGGAAGGCGTTTTTCGCGGAGGACCAAAAGGATATTCCGTTTCCATTCCCAAAACTGTTAAAAAACAAGAATCAAAATCATCTTGTTGCTTTCGATCTATATCAGAGAGTCGTAGTTTAGATTCGTGCCAAGGTTTCAAATGAAAAGGATATAGGATTTTGATCTGAAAACCTTCTCTTAACCAATTTTTAGGAAATTCTGTTTTGGAGAATTGAAGACCATTATAGCTGCACTTTAGATAAATTTCTCTATTCCAATCTTGGAAATCCTCATACCATTCCGGAGATTGCCGTAATAAAATACGGCCAATATTCTTAGCTATTATTAATAAGGGTAATTTAATATATCTTCTAAAAATTGATTGAGCTAGTAACAGAACACTCCTTGATCTTTGTGCATATGGAATGTTCTCCCAGAATTCTATTGCGTCTTCCTGATTGTTTTTTTTTATTTGGAATTGTTGATCTAAAATTTCGAATTCTGCCTTTTTACCCAACCAATCTCTAATATTAAAAAAAAGTTTCATTAGGTCGGATATAGGAAAAGGAAAATCTTGCATTTTTTCCAAAAAAAGCGGGGAATGGGGATTTCTTTGAGACGGTGCCCAAATAACCATTTTACGCCTTTGAATACGCATAGAGCCTTTGATTACGGCTCGACGAAAATCTGGTTCTTCCAAATAACTTATAAAACCCGAATCTCTATTAAATTTTCTATAAAGATTATAATTCTTGAAATGAGACTTCTTAAAACTTCGTTTGGAACGAGTTAAAAAAGCTATACGTTTAAATCTTCTTGTTCGAAGCTGGTGATCTAGCCCTTGCATTATGCCTTGTTCTTTTCGTCGTTTTTTAAAATGTTGTTCCAACTCGTTGATTAATTTGTATGACCATCGAGGGGGTTTTTTACCTATTTCGTTTATTCCAATAGATTTTTTTTGGTTAGTTAGAATTGCGTTCAATGAAAACTTTAACCTATTATTTGAATCCATTTTGACTTTTTTTTTTCCTGATCTTTCAATTTTCTGTTGATTTTCTGTAGAATTAGTATATGGAAGAATAATATCATGAATTTTATTTAGTTCAGATGTTTCTGTGCAATTTTCTAT